ATCGAACCCGCATCGTTAGCTTGGAAGGCTAGGGGTTATAGTCGACGTCGATTCATCATTTTTAACGTCTCTAATTCAAAACCGAACATGAAACTTTGGTTTCATTCGGCTCCTTTATGGAAAATGGATATATTGCTAGATTTAAGATGTGAACCAACTTACAAAAAAATGATACCCATCTTACAAAAAATGATACCCATAACATCTATGTCAGCTTTTTGTTTGAATATATCCAATCCAATTCAAAACGACTCGCTTTCTAGATGATCCCTCTAGAAGAAGGCGATTCTAACAACCTTTCTAGTTACTTCGTTCTCTATTTCTATTTGAGAGGGTCCTAAGGAAAAGTATTTGATTTCCACCGAGCTAAAATAATATGTCGATGTCTCTAGTAAACTAAAGACATTATTTAATAGCTATTTTGCTTCAATTTATTCGATACAAATCAAAACAAAAATTGAAGATTTAGTTACGATTAGAAATTAGAAATCTACTTGTCTATCTTCATCCATGGATTCTTTATTCATACTCATTCAATTGGAAGTATGGATCCAATTTTAAAATTTTGTTTCACAATTTCATAATCCAAGTTTTTATTTTTTCATTTACTTTTGGATAAAAATGCCGAAAATTTATATTTTTCCTTGAATGTGTCATTGAAAGGTAAAGGATTTAATCCTTTTAATGAAATAAAGTTTTTGATCGGAATATGAATGAAACCGAAAGACCCCTTAACTATTAAGGGGGTTAATAGAACGAATCACACTTTTACCACTAAACTATACCCGCTACAATGCAATTATTGTATATAAATGGATCTTTTGTCGAGGGGCTTCTGGATATGTGTAGACGGGCTTCTTATATATTATCTTATACTTAATACTTATATATATAAATATAATTTTTAAATATAAATATATTATTAATTAAATCTTATTAAATTAAATTCTTTTAAATTCTTATATATAATATAATAATCTTATCTTATATCTTATATATATATATTATAAAAGAAAGAAGTAGGTATATATATATCTTCTTATCTTATATATAAATAATAAATAAATATAATTATAAGAAGAAAGAAGATAAGAAGATTTTACTTACATAGTACAGTGACCCGTTCAGGAATTCAATGAACCAAGCCCTTTCCTTTTAACTCAGTGGTAGAGTAATCCCATGGTAAGGCGTAAGCCCTCGGTTCAGATCCGATAGGGGACTTTGTATTTTTTTCAGTCGTAGTATTCATATGAAGAATAGCAATATTATTAAATTATTAATTATTATTAAATTGATTTTATTATATTTAATTTTTAATTAATTAATAGTAATAAAAAACAACTGTATAATATTATATTATTATCATCATCTAATAATAATCTAATGAGTTATGAGTTATAGTATATATATTAGTTATAGTTAGCACGAATAATGATAAGTCATCTGTTGAATCACCAACTATTCCTATTTTCAATTAGGCCAATGAAATCCATTGTAAAGATTAGAAATCAATAAAAGAAAAATAAGTGGACCTGACCCATTGAATCATGACTATATCCGCTATTCTGATATTCAAATTCAATAGAGATAAAATTGCAACAAGTTGACCCCCCTTTTTTTCTTTGGACTCCGCAAGAATTTGTCGATATTTCCAATTCAATCGTCTTGGTCCTAGATGTTCTATAGGAATAACTTGGCATTTCGTTCTTCCACAGAGAACCTTTTATTCTAAGTCACAAGATAAGAATCTAAGTCACAAGATAAGAAAATTTTTCACTATCTTTCTTTGATTACAGGATAAATATTAATTTATTTATTATTAGAGACCAACGTCTTGTTATTATATTATATATCTATACTATATACTATATAATATTTCTATCTTTAGATTTATAGCTAGATGTACCAAAAATTTCCATTTCGTTGCATCCAATTTGTTCCGACAATCATATGAAGAATGGATGCGAGATAAATACTCTCATTTCCGGTCTCCTATTTTTTTTATTGAATATTGTTATTGTATTGAGTATTGAAGTAAAAAAAAGGAAACTCTCTCTTTTCTAACAGAGAAATAGAAAAATATTAGTAATTTACTATTAGTATTAGTATACATAGAAATTAGAATCTAAAAAGAGTTTTTTTCTTAATCTCATGAAGAAGATCTAAGAATCCATTTAGTTGATGGAAGAAAGGGGGGGCAGGTCTGAAGATCAACCGGTAGTGGGCGAGGGGATTTCGTTTTCCGTTTACAGTTCTTTCAAAAAAAGAATCTATCCGCTTCATGAGTCATCAGAAGACAATTCATGATTCAGATGCTTAATATTAATAATAATAAGAAGGAATAATCAAACTTAATTCATGGATTTACCTGGATGGTCAATTTATGGGCCAATGCCAATAAAGGATTTTTATCTTCGAAACCCATTGGAAGGGGTAGTGCACGAGAAAAAAAATCATGCAGAAATGATCGACTCTTTGGACGCCCCGAAAATACTATGAG